GCGTCAAAGACATTCGGAATTGCAGTTCTGATGACACCCCTTTAATTAGAATTGGGGTTTTAATTAGGGATAGTAATCAGGATAGTTATTTCCTATATTTTGATAGTGAAAATCAAATTTTTGAGATTGACAATGATCATTCTTTTTTGAGTGAACTAGAAAGTTTTTTTTATAGTTATCGTAATTCTAGTTATATAAATAATGGATCGAAAAATGACGATCCCCACTCTGATTTTAACTTGTCTGATACTAACTATAGTTGGAATAATCACGTTAATAGTTGTATTAACTCTTATCTTCGTTCTCAAACCCGTATTGATAGTTCCATTTTAAGTGGTAGTGACAATTACAATGATAGTTATATTTATAATTACATTTGTGGTGAAGGTGGAAATAGTAGTGAAGGCAATGATTTAACTCTAAAAGAAAGTTGCGCAAATGGTAATGATTTAACTCTAAAAGAAAGTTGCGCAAATGATGATGATTTAACTCTAAAAGAAAGTTGCGCAAATGATGATGATTTAACTCTAAAAGAAAGTTGCGCAAATGATGATGATTTAACTCTAAAAGAAAGTTGCGCAAATGGTAATGATTTAACTCTAAAAGAAAGTTGCGCAAATGGTAATGATTTAGAAAGGCCTAAAGATTTCAAGCATTTGTGGGTTCTATGCGAAAATGAAGATTGTTATGGATTAAATTATAAGAAATTTCTTAAGCCAAAAATGAATATTTGTGAATACTGTGGATATCATTTGAAAATGAGTAGTTCAGATAGAATCGAACTTTCGATTGATCCAGGTACTTGGGATCCTATGGATGAAGACATGATCTCTCTGGATCCCATTGAATTTCAGTCTGACGAAGATGGTATTGATTCTGATCCATTTCAGTCTGACGAAGAAGAGCCTTATATAGATGGTATTCCAGTTGAAGATCTAGATGGTTCTGATCCATTTCAGTTTGACGAAGATAAAGATGGTATTGATTCTGATCCATTTCAGTCTGACGAAGATGGTATTGATTCTGATCCCTTTCAGTATGACGAAGATGGTATTGATTCTGATCCGTTTGAGTATGACGAAGAGCCCTATAAAGATCGTCTTGATTCTTATCAAAGAGAGACAGGATTAACTGAGGCTATTCAAACGGGCACGGGTCAACTAAACGGTATTCCTATAGCAATCGGGGTTATGGATTTTCAGTTTATGGGGGGTAGTATGGGATCCGTAGTAGGCGAGAAAATCACCCGTTTGATCGAATACGCTACCAATAATTTTTTGCCTCTTATTCTAGTGTGTGCTTCCGGAGGAGCACGCATGCAAGAAGGAAGTTTGAGCTTGATGCAAATGGCTAAAATATCTTCTGCTTTATATGATTATCAATCAAATAAAAAGTTATTTTATGTATCAATTCTTACATCTCCTACTACTGGTGGAGTGACCGCGAGTTTTGGTATGTTGGGGGATATCATTATTGCTGAACCCAATGCCTATATTGCATTTGCGGGTAAAAGAGTAATTGAGCAAACATTGAATATAACAGTACCTGAAGGTTCACAGGAGGCTGAATATTTATTCCATAAGGGTTTATTCGATCCAATCGTACCACGTAATCCTTTAAAGGGTGTTCTGAGTGAGTTATTTCAGCTGCACGGTTTTTTTCCTTTGAATCAAAATTCAATCAAGTAGAGTCTTAAGTTAAATTATTTTCTTTGTAGTGAAAAGGCAGTTAGTTAGTTTATAAGAATCAAAGTCAAAGCCCGCATAATGGGCTTTGACTTTGTGACATAAAATGGAATTGTCGAAAAACGAATTTTATCTTGCTCTATTGCGTATGTCTATATAATTCAAATATAGAAAAAATATAAATATAGAGTTTTGCATCTTTCTATATCTCCCGAGAATTCTATTTTTACTAAAAATCCCTGTTCTTGGATCGGATTCTAACGAATCGAATCTTTCGACAATTTGTAATAAACTCTTTCTTTATTAAATTCAAATTAGAAATTCAAATTAGAAGACAAGAACAATAGAATAATAATAAGAAAAGTAGGAATAAAGTAAGATAATAAAGAAAGTGGATTATCTTATCATACACCTATTTTATTTCATTTAGAAAGATGGGCAAGTCCTTTTATTTAATTCTACATTCCTTGCACTTATTAGATATATATACTCGCTTAGATATACTTAGTGTTTAGATTTTAGATATACTTAGTATAATATACGAATTATAATATACGAATTAGAATATAATTATTATAAGATATATTTATAACTAACAATATAACAATAACAGGTACAAATATTAAATTGAGGTACCCATTTTATGACAATTCCCTCTATTTTTGTGCCTTTAGTAGGCCTAGTATTTCCGGCAATTGCAATGGCTTCTTTATCTTTGTATGTTCAAAAAACTAAGATTTTTTAGATTCGATGGGGCCAAGGCCAAGACCAAATCTTATCTATTTTTTTTTTTCACGACTTAGATGCCACGGATATCTATTTAGTAGAATATTGTATAACATCCGGCTTCCCCGAACATAAATGAAAAAGCTCCTCTTATGCATACGTAAACATGATATAGGGGTAAATGAATTATAGCAAGTGGATCGGTACCGGACGAATGTATGAAATTAAAGTCTATATATCTAGTAGATCCGTATAGGGGATAATATAGATGATTTTAGATCTAAGCAATTTGATTAATTACTTCTAAAAGTTCATATCAAAATAGCACTAGTTGATGAGAGTTACTTCGGAAACAAAAAAAGTAAAGTCAAATTTTTTTGGTTATTTTCTCAATTCCAATAAAATGCAACTGGATCTAGTATGTATGAGTTGGCGATCAGAATCTATATGGATAGAATTTATAGTGGGGTCTCGAAAAACAAGCAATTTCTGCTGGGCCTTTATCCTTTTTTTTGGTTCATTAGGGTTTTTATTAGTTGGAACTTCTAGTTATCTTGGTAGGAATTTGATATCTTTATTTCCGTCTCAGCAAATAGTTTTTTTTCCACAAGGAATCGTGATGTCTTTCTATGGGATCGCGGGTCTCTTTATTAGTTCCTATTTGTGGTGCACGATTTTTTGGAATGTAGGTAGTGGTTATGATCGATTCGATAGAAAAGAGGGAATAGTATGTATTTTTCGTTGGGGTTTTCCTGGAAAAAATCGTCGCATCTTTCTACGATTCCTTATGAAAGATATTCAGTCCATCAGAATAGAAGTTAAAGAGGGTATTTATGCTCGGCGTGTCCTTTATATGGAAATCAGAGGCCAGGGGGCCGTTCCCTTGACTCGTACTGATGAGAATTTGACTCCACGAGAAATTGAGCAAAAAGCTGCTGAATTGGCCTATTTTTTGCGTGTACCGATTGAAGTCTTTTGAAATGAATTGCAGAATAAATGCTTTCTCGGCAGGAGGAAAAAACTCAAGACAAGAAGCCTCTTTTTTCTATAGCAGAACTAAACTGAAGTTTCTTAAGAATGCCCACTCGAACCAAAGAAGACGTATACGGAAGAGTCATAACATAAAACAAAACTGTTTTTTTTTTTTTTTTTTGTCCACAAAAATTGTTTTTTATGCGTCTGTAAATGGAAAACCACTCAACTTAATTCAGTAACAAAACAAGCAAGAAATCGAAATAATGGATTCATCTCATATATCGAAGTATTTCGAAATAAAGACTTTCACTTTTTATTTTCAATATTTGGAGTTGATACGTTAGATACAGATAGATCATATCTTGTAAATTTTCTCTACTTTCCTTTTGTCAATCAGCCCCTCCCCTTTTATCCTTTCTTTTGTGCTCCTTAAGAACCAAACAAGTAGATTTCTTTCTTATAACATAATGATAAACGTAATGATAACTTTTCTGTCTTTTTTTGTCACTCATTTTTGATCATCATAATATTTTTCATAATTTTTTTTTTTCAATTATTCCTGGACTCTAGACTATATACAGTCTAGATAACCCGCGAAAATTTTTCGACATATTTGATTGATATCTTGATATAGACAGGGAGCTCCTTCGTCTCAAAATCTGAATAGAATAATCTTTATTATTTGAAGCGGTTCTTTCGGGCAGTTATCAAAAGAGGGCAATTGCTTCGAATTTGATCAATTGAGATATCTGGATTGAGATATCTGGAAACAATAATATATATATATATTTCATTCGAACATTCGAATTCAAAGTGGATTCTTATTTTCTATTTCTGTACTCTTTTTAGATTCAAGGACTAAGCACTGAATCAAAAAAAAACAGAGAATAGATTCATGGGCCCCTACCTTATAATTTATAATATAATGAAAGTCATGCTTGATAGAAAGATTAGATCACATAAAGTCAACGAATGAGGTGGGTTCATTAACAATTCACAGATGAAAAAATGGCAAAAAAGAAAGCATTCACTCCCCTTCTATATCTTGCATCTATAGTATTTTTGCCCTGGTGGATCTCTCTCTCATTTAATAAAAGTCTGAAATCTTGGATTACTGATTGGTGGAATACTAGGCAATCCGAAACTTTTTTGAATGATATTCAAGAAAAGAGTATTCTAGAACAATTCATAGAAGTAGAGGAACTCCTCCTCTTGGACGAAATGATAAAAGAATACCCGGAAACACATCTACAAAAACTTCGTATAGGAATCCACAAAGAAACGATCCAATTGATCAAGATGCACAATGAGGATCGTATCCATACGATTTTGCACTTCTCGACAAATCTAATCTGTTTCGTTATTCTAAGTGGTTATTCTATTTTGGGTAATGAAGAACTTGTTATTCTTAACTCTTGGGTTCAAGAATTCCTATATAATTTAAGCGACACAATAAAAGCTTTTTCTATTCTTTTATTAACTGAGTTCTGTGTCGGATTCCATTCGCACCACGGTTGGGAACTAATGATTGGTTATATCTACAAAGATTTTGGATTTGCTCATAATGATCAAATTATATCTGTTCTTGCTTGTACCCTTCCAGTCATTCTAGATACAATTTTTAAATATTCGATCTTTCGTTATTTAAATCATGTATCTCCGTCACTTGTAGTTATTTATCATTCACTGACTGACTGAAAAATGATTCACGGATTCAATTAGAATCTTTCTTACTTTGTATATAAGCAAAGAATGCAAAGTCGTACTTACTTTACTCTTTCTACCCATCAGGGGAATACAATTCCTCCTCTATTTCAGTAATTTTTTTTTTTTCAGTAAAAGTAAATAGCAGAATCGTGGATAGGGAACTATACTAGTGACCTACCTAATTTTATTGTAGAAATTTTCGGGATCAATGATTGGACCATGCAAACTAGAAATACTTTTTCTTGGATAAAGGAGGAGATTACTCGATCCATTTCCGTATCGCTCATGATCTATATAATAACCGGGACATCCATTTCAAATGCATATCCCATTTTTGCGCAGCAGGGGTATGAAAATCCACGAGAAGGAACTGGGCGTATTGTATGTGCCAATTGCCATTTAGCTAATAAACCCGTGGATATTGAGGTTCCACAAGCGGTACTTCCTGATACTGTATTTGAAGCGGTTGTTAGAATTCCTTATGATATGCAACTGAAACAAGTTCTTGCTAATGGTAAGAAAGGGGCTTTGAATGTGGGTGCTGTTCTTATTTTACCGGAGGGGTTTGAGTTAGCCCCACCTGATCGTATTTCGCCCGAGATGAAAGAAAAGATAGGCAATCTGTCTTTTCAGAACTACCGCCCCACTCAGAAAAATATTCTTGTGATAGGTCCTGTTCCTGGTCAAAAATATAGTGAAATCACCTTTCCTATTCTTTCCCCAGACCCTGCTAGTAATAAAGATGTTCATTTCTTAAAATATCCCATATACGTAGGCGGAAATAGGGGAAGGGGTCAGATTTATCCCGACGGGAACAAAAGTAACAATACAGTTTATAATGCTACAGCAACAGGTATAGTAAGCAAAATCATACGAAAAGAAAAAGGGGGGTACGAAATAACCATAACGGATGCATTGGATGGACATCAAGTGGTTGATATTATCCCCCCAGGACCAGAACTTCTTGTTTCAGAGGGTGAATCTATCAAACTTGATCAACCATTAACAAGTAATCCTAATGTGGGTGGATTTGGTCAGGGGGATGCAGAAATAGTACTTCAAGATCCACTACGTGTCCAAGGCCTTTTGTTCTTCTTGGCATCTATTGTTTTTGCACAAATCTTTTTGGTTCTTAAAAAGAAACAATTTGAAAAGGTTCAAGTGTCCGAAATGAATTTCTAGATCCGTGGATTTATCAACATCAAATTTGTAAAAAAGAACAAATTCCTCCTGGCAATTAGGTTAGGTATGATGAAAAAAGTATGAAAAGTCTTTTGCTTGTTTATATTCTTTCTATAGGAATTACTTTTACCGCATTCAAAATATGTATATTGTGAAGAAGACTATTTGTCTTTACCCCTTCTTTTCTTTTTTCAATCTAAATGGGAGGGGTGTAATTATATCCCTATTGTCAGATTGAAATGTCACAGAATGGGTTTTGTTTTCTAAATTCAATTTGATTAGATACTAAACATAAGATAAGTAAGCGGAGAATAGAAAGGAAGGATAAATGAGGGGAACAAATAATTACAGGGAGTATTCTTCGTCTTCCTAGCCTTCGGCACAAGAAAGGGATGTGTAAAATTCCTTTTCTTGTGTCGAAATAATAACAATTCTGGATCCCATTCGTCAAAGATTTCTATTCTTAGTTTAGATTTTTCCAGATTTTTCAGAACCCTTTATTTTTTTAGATTTACTTATAATAGATAATAGAATAAGTAATAAGGATAATATAATAAGTATAAAATAAGTATAATATAATAAGTAATGGACAACCAAAAAAAAGAGAAGGAATCCTTTTTTTTTATAAAATAGAAGCAAGGCGATGAACTTATAAAAAAATTTCAAACTTTGATGAAATACTAAAATAAATAGAGTAAGGTTAGACTAGTCTAGAAAGGGTTTGCTTGATATCTGGTCGACAGAAAAAAAAAAAAGAAATATTAAAAATATTAAAATTAAATTTAAATATTAAAATTAAATTAAATATTAAAATTAAATATATATTGTGATTGTGTCATCCAGGAAAAGGAAATTGAGTGATTTTTTCTTCTAACCTTGAAAGTATTGATAGATACTATCGAAGAACAGATGCTATGAATCAATTAATCGAGTTCATTTTTCAAAAACATTATCGGAAAAAGTGATCTATTTGTTGTCATTTATATTTATACGAACAAAATATTATGATCATTAAGAATTCAACGGGACCCCTCCTCGCGAATCAGACAAAGAAAGAGGAGGCGGGCCCCGTTGAGTTCTTACACTTTCATGCCTATAACTTAGTTCATCCCATTATTACATATTACAGGGACGAACCCAATCCAGAATATGAACCATAAAAGAAAATACCTATTAAACCGATCACAGGAATACCAGTTACCGTACCTATTATCCAAAGAGGAAT